TGATTCGTACTAAATAACGAGCTAATGAGTCTCCTTCTTTTTGCCATTGGACTTCCCAATCGAATTCATCGTAACACTCATAATGATCAACTTTACGAAGATCCCATTGCATTCCGGAAGCTCGTAGCATTGGTCCTGATAAACCCCAATTTATTGCTTCCTCTCCACCAATAATGCCCACTCCTTCAACTCGTTCCAAAAAAATGGGATTCCGCGTAATAAGCTTTTGATATTCAACAACTCCTGTTAAAGAATAATCGCAGAAATCCAAACATTTATCTATCCAGCCATGAGGTAGATCAGCAGCTACTCCCCCGATACGGAAATAATTATGCATCATTCGCATACCTGTGGCAGCTTCGAATAGATCATATAGCAATTCCCTCTCTCTGAAAATATAGAAGAAAGGAGTCTGTGCACCGATATCCGCCATAAAAGGCCCAAGCCATAACAAATGAGAAGCTATACGACTCAACTCCAGCATAATGACTCTGATATAGCTGGCTCTTTTAGGTACTTGAATATTTCCCAATTGTTCTGGTGCATTTACCGTTATTGCCTCTGTGAACATAGTAGCTAAATAATCCCAACGTGTTACGTAAGGTAGATACTGTATAATTGTTCGGTTTTCCGCAATTTTTTCCATCCCTCTGTGTAAATAACCCAATACGGGTTCACAATCAATAACATCTTCACCATCTAGAGTAACGATGAGTCGAAGAACACCATGCATTGATGGGTGGTGAGGACCCATATTGACTATCATGAAGTCTTTTCTTATATCCGGTACAGTCATATGTTTTCTTCCCCGATTCATTATTTCATGAATTGCTGAAAACGAAACGAGGTTCATCAAAATTCAAGATCTAATAAAGCAAATAATTCAAACGAATTTTCAAATTAACGAGTTTTTGGTTCCCGAATATCCAACTGACCAATTAATTCTTTATAACGTACTCTATTTTTCTTTGACAAATAAGCCAGTATACGTTGACGTTTTCCCAGAATTTTCCGAAGACCTCTCTGAGATAAATAGTCTTTTCTGTGCAATTCCAAATGTGAAGTAAGTCTCCGTATCTTATTGGTGAAACTGAATACTTGAAATTCAACAGACCCTTTGTTTTTTTCTTTTTCTTCTTGCGGAATAACTGAGATGAATGAATTTTTTACCATAAAAAGAATTCTTCTCTCTCTCTCTCTTTTTTTTCTTTCTTTTCCACAGATATGGATTTTACCGATCAGGAATAATAATAATGCCAGTCATTTAGATCTGGTACACACAATAAAATAATCTGGATTTATTCATAGACTACTTTCTATCGAATCCAATTGAAAATTGGATTCGATAGAAGGAGATGGTACATTTCTACACCCACAAAAGAGAATGATTGGGACTTAAGAAAATTCTGCCGATTCATTCCTAGATCCAATTGATATGATACATCATTGAATCAGTATCATGTATCAGAATCTAATGTAACACAACGTGTGTGTACATTTGTATACCTTTATATACCGGATATGACACGTGATATAGATATATAGGAAATCCACCATCAACTAATTCTGACTCGTGGATACATATGTATCCTTGACATACTGAAACGACTGCCATTATTGGTATCAAACCAGTAGCGATTCATACAAGCTAAATCTTCTAATCGATAATTGGGCCAAAGAAACAATTTGAATTGGATAAATTTATTTATATCTGTATCAAAATGCTTGTCCTCATCCAAAAATTGCACACAGTTCCTTACGTTGTTGCCATTGAAAAATAGTGAATTTCTATTCACAACATTCTCATTCTCGGAATTCAAACAAATTAGAATTCTCAATTCTCTACGACGTCTAGGAGATGGAATATTTTCAGGAACAAGCAAAGCATAATTATTTTCATCTCCATTCACAAGTACCTTTCCATGTTGTGCAATGGATCTATCGAAATAATCTTCATCAACATATTTTTTTTCTCGGCATATTCGATTAGTTTGGTACTTATTCTTATGGACCAATGAAATACTTATGGTTTGATACATAATCCATTGTCCATCCCATTTTATAGACAGACGAACCGGTTCGATAATCAATATTCCCCTTTTTATCAATTCTGTAAGAGTTAGATCCTTCTGAATCAGCATTACATCCAGGCGCATTTCTCCTCTTTGAATAGAGGATATAGCAATTTCCCTTGGATTTATCAGCCTAAGCAGGAGACAATATACCTTGATATTATTGATCATTCTTTGATTCAAAGGATCATCCCATCTCAATTGAAAAAGCAAATACCTTTTCAGGAAGAAATCTAGTTCCGCTTCCTTATTGCTCTTGGATTGTCTTTTCTTTCTACGTTTTTTAATGTCTGATTCCGCGGAATCTTTTTCAAGATCTTTTTGTCGGTTTCGTGGATCTGATCCAAGATTCCCTTGACCCAGCTGTTCTTTTTCTTCTTGATTTCGATTCTCTAATTCAAGATATTCTTTTTGATTAGATGATAGACGAAGATCCTTTTTTTGATTTCTGTTGATGTTTTTATTTTCACTAATGTTTTCATTTCCATTCAAATTGAAAATAAGTAATTTGATTGGTATGATCCACGGTTTAATCTTATATGCATCATAAAGTAGCACAAATTCTGAGAAGAACCAGGGTTCTAGATTCGATATGGGACGATGTAGCATTTCTTCATTCATTCCCATCCAATCAAAAAAAAACCTTTTTTTTTGATTGGATGGGTTGATTTCTTGATGAATCGTGAGATCTTTCTTATCAATTATTTGATAATCATTAGTCCCAGTCTTAGTATTTTTATTAATGTTGGTTCCAGTATCTATATCGGTCCAAGTCTCAATATCGATATTCTTTCTAAGAAAAAAATTGAGAATTCTCCACTCCAAATATTTTCTATCCGGATTTTTCCCCGTATCAATAATAGACCCTTCCCCTAGATAATCATTAATAGCTATACCCCCGGGTACATAAAATGATTCGGGTTTAGGCATGTTGTAATTATATGGAATCTCTCGGTCTCCATTTACTTGGAATGGCGATCCATAAATATATGAGCCCTTCCTGTCTTCATAATGAATATATTTATGTGATAAAAGATCATATCTGTAGTGTTTTTTAAATTTTTCTTTTTGACTCGGTAATGAGTTCACTACATAATTATTTTGTTTCTCGTAATGAATTAATTGGTCTTTTTCTTTTTCATATGAATCTTTTTTTGAGTCTTTATTTTGAATCATACGACGTTGATTGACTCTATTTCGCCATTTTTGCGGTACTAATTTAGACCATCTAGTCTGAGATAAATTGTATTGATAATGACCCCTTAACCAATTTTTCCATTCATTCATTCCAGAATTCGGAAGTTTCTTAGACCTTGATTTGGCATCCAATATTCCTCGTGTCCCAAAATGGTCCTTTATTCTATCCTTAAGAAAAAGATATACTCCGCGATATTGAAGTACAGATCTCAAGTAATACTTATTAATAACTTGGATTTGTGATAAATTGTAAAATACATATGCTTGGGACAAGGAAGATAAGTCACAATAAATCTGTGATTTCTTATTACTAATATTAGAAAGAGACTTTTTTATAGTCGAAATAAAGTGAATTGCATTTTGATTTGTTTCATCAATTCCTTCTTTATTTCTTTCATCATTGTAAATGTCTTTGTCGATAATTTTTTTTGTTGATTCAAATTCAAGGAAAAGTTGTGCATTTATTCTGGGAATATTAATGTTACATAGAAAGATATCCATATAGATTCTTTCAATGAAAGATTTCATAAAATAGTGCCATTTACGTATTAATCGGGCACCTCCTCTTTTTGATATCTGCCAAATATGTTTCTGTGATTCCGATCTTTTATCATCATAACCTGTCTCGTTAGGACTAATCTTTCTATTTGGAGTTAGAAATATTTTTCTCTTGTCTTTTGTAATCCTTTCTATTTTATTTCGGATTGTGGTTGTCTTATCAGCCAGATCCTTCATTTTTTTTTCTGTCAGTGAATAATTTGTCCAATCCACAGATCTAATTCGAATGATCGATTCATGGTTAATCTTATTACTAATTATAGAATCTTTTCTATTTTCATTCGGTTCATATACTTTCCTCAATCCAAATAAGAAAATTGGATTTACTTTTGCAAACTCTTTTATTATTCTTTTTATAAATAGAACTGTTTTGAGAATCCATCTTGTTTTTTCTTTTAAGACCCTTAGAAACCATTTTTTTCTTTCTCCTAAAGCTCTTAGAACTAGAAAACATTTCTTTTTCACTTTTCTAATTTTTTTTTCGAGTTCTTTCCAAATGGGGTCAAAAAAGGAAGGTCGTTTTCGGGGAGAACCAAAAGGTAGTTCAGTTTCCATCCCCCAGACTGTTAAAAAACCAAAATTTTCTTTTTTTCCTTTCTTTTTCATTCGATCTCTATGATGGAATCGTAGCTTAGATCTGTGCCAAGGTTTCAGACAGAAAGGAAATAGGATCTTTATTTGAATACCGTCTGTTAGCCAGTCTTTCGGAAATTCTGTTTCTGATAATTGAACACCATTATAGGTGCATTTAACATGCATTTCTCTATTCCACTCCTTCCAATCCTCGTACCACTCGGGGAATTGAAATAATAACATACGGCCGAGATTTTTAGCTATTATCAATGAAGGCAATACGATGTATTTTCTAAGAATCGATTGTGTTACTAACATAGAACCTCTTATTGCTTGAGCAAATAGAATAGTATCCCAATTTTCTGCTATTGCTATCCGTTCATTCTCTTCCCTTTTCTCCTCCTTTGTTTTTTCCTTTTCTTTTGCCTCTTTTTCCTCAGAATCCGAAGTTTTTAATTCCGTACCTTTCCCCCCCCAATTCCTAAAAATTAGGTTCATCATTCCGGAGATATCAAAAGAAAAAAAAAACGTTTTGTCTATTCTGTCCAAAAAAAGTGGGGAATGCACGTTTGCTTGAAACATTTCCCAAGTAACTGTTTT